TTTATAGATTTTTTTTAAGATTTAACTCTGACTATTTCAAAAATTTAGAGAAAGTACGGGGATGGGATTTGAACCCATGATTTTAGAACATGAGCCTAATGAGTTAACCTTTTACTCTACCCCGTTTATATGGACTTTTAAAACTATTAAATACTTCCAATGAGAATTGAACTCACATTACTGTCATGAAAAAACAGTGTCTTGCCTAATTAAACGATGGAAGCTATTATATAAAGTTAATTTTTATGAAAATCAAAAACTCCTCTAATAAATTTGTACTTAATTCCAGGTAAATCTTTTATTCTTCCTCCTTCAACTAAAACAATTGAGTGTTGTTGTAATGAATGTCCTTCTCCTGGAATATAACCAATAACAGTTTTTCCATTTGATAATCTTACTTTAGCAACTTTGCGATCAGCTGAATTAGGTTTTTTTGGGTTTATAGTGTAAACCTTTAAACACACTGCTTTTTTCTGTGGTGCATTTTGTAAAATTATGTTTATCTTCTTTTGTTTTTTTTTAATACGACAAATTGGTAATTGTTTTAGTGTCACCATAATATTAATATTTTTTATTGTAATTTTCAACAAATATAAAAAAAAATAAATTCTAAAAAAAAATATAAAAAAACGAGGGCAAAAAAAAATTGAAGAGTTACTTCTGAAATAAAAAAAAACGCGCAAAAAGATGAAAAGAAGAACAAAATAAATTTAAATCATCGAAAAAGTAAAAAAAGAAGTTTCCAGGAAAACAATCATCGAGAAATAAAAGAAAGTGTTATTGAAATGAATAAGAAATAACAAAATAAATTTAAATTATCAATTTGAAATTTTAGAAAATTTAAAACTTGGAATTGAATTTCAAAAAGATGAAAAGAACTAAAAATTTCAAAATTTCAAAATAATCCTAAATTGAAAATAAAAAAATAAATTAAATAAAAACAAAAAAACGAAGAAGTTAAAGAAAAAAAACCTAGTTGAATAAAATTAGAAAATAGTTTAATTTGTGGAGAATATCAACTCGATGAGAAAAAAAATTTAAGTAAAAAATTTAAGTAAATAAAAACAAAAAACCCACTAATAGACAAATTAAGAAATAGGCTTGAGTTAATAAGTTCTAAGGCATGTAAAATTAATAATTTTTTTTTAAAAAATTTTCCTAAAGGATAATAAAAAAAAAGAAGAATTGTAGGAAATTTTTTAAAGCAATAAGAAAATAAAAAAATAAATGAAATAGTCAAGTAACGTAGGAAAAAAGTTAATTCTTTAAACAAAAAAAACATAAAAGAATTTTGTGAGTATCTTAGGATTCGAACCTAAAATTATTAAATTAAAAGTTTAAAGCTTTACCAAATTAAGCTAGACACTCAAATAAGTATGCGTTTAGAAAGATTTGAACTTTCATATTTAAATTCGTAATTTAAAGCTTTCTCCAATTAAGCTACAAACGCGACTTAACTTCTTGAATAGGACTCGAACCTATACTCTTATGGTTAACAACCACGCGCTTTACCTATATATTAAGCTATCAAGAATTACTCTCTCATAAGAGTTTTTTTTTAAAAGAATAAAAATTTTGCACGATAAAAACGGTTTTTATCGTGCAAAATTTTTATTCTTTTAAAAAAAAACTCTTATGAGAGGAGGTGGCTGAGTGGTTGAAAGGCGGCAATTTGCTAAATTGTTATATATTTTCGATGTATATCATAGGTTCGAATCCTATCCTTTTCATTATATAAAATATATTGGTATCATATTTTTGATTAAGAAGTTTATATTATTACTGATAAAATTAAAATAAATGGAAATAAGCAGGAGTTTACACAATATATAAAGATTTTTATTTCTGGTTTAATTGGCGCAGAAAGATAATAAAATATATTAATCATTATTTTTATATGACTAATATGGTAAAATATTATTTTTCTTTATTTAGCAGTAAGTTTCTCGATAACAAGTTCTATTATAAAAAATTATTATTAGTTTCTTTGCTAAACTATGTGTATAAATACTAAAAAAATAATTTATCATGTAACTAACATATTCTCCTCTAATCATATTTTATAACACAAACTTTATTTTTTATAAACATACAAAGATATATTTATATAATTCCGTGAGATTAGTATTTTTCCTTCTATAAGAAGAAAAATAAAAGGAAAACAGACTTTTTGTGCGCGAAATAGTACAATAATTATACAGTCAAGTTGGAGAATTTTGGTAATAAATGGGAAACAAGGGTTTCACACACCTTATAAAATGATGAATCTTTAGGATTATATACTTTTCTTTACTTAAACGAAAGTATAAACTTTCATAGGCTCAAATAAAGCTTACAAATGTCCAGATAGAAAACTCTTCTTTTGTGCTTTATACCAACCACCAAATACTTTAAATATATTAATAATATAAAAGAATGAAGAATGAAAGATTAAGCTAAAAAAGTTTGTTGGTTTTATAATGGGGGAAGGAGGGGGGATAAATATATTTGTAAGTAATTAATCAAGAAGTAGAGGATAAAACACAAATAAAAAAGAGGGGAGAAATACTGTAATCTATTTACACAATAGTATTTTAAAGTAAGAGTTTTAGAAAAACTTTTTTAGCTTAATCTTTCTTCATATTTATATTAATTTCCACAACAAAAATCATCATTAAAATTTTAATACTTCTTAAATAAATAGGAATAATAACTCGCGTATTTTGAGGGACTCGAACCCGCATAGTCAATTTAGAAGATTGATGTTTTATCCAGCTTAAACTAAAAACACTTGTATATTGTTGTTATAAATATATAAAACATTAAGTTTTTGCGGTTTTAATTTACTTTTGTATTAAAGAGAAAATAAAAAATATTGAGAACTAGATAGTTTATATAAGAAGTAATTAAAAAACTTCTATTTTTGTGATAGTTATCACCAATAAATTTCTCTCTGACGTTATGTGATTCTTTTGCTTAGCTAAGAACATAAAAGAATTTTCCTATTCTTTTAGAAAATTTTTTATTTGATATAATTAATTTAAGTAATATATGGACTCGAACCAATAACTTTTTCAATGTAAATGAAATATTCTACCTATTGAATTAATTACTCTCTCATAAGAGTTTTTTTTTAAAAGAATAAAAATTTTGCACGATAAAAACGGTTTTTATCGTGCAAAATTTTTATTCTTTTAAAAAAAAACTCTTATGAGAGAAGAAACTTAAAAATTTTAAAAAGGGGATATAGTTTAAAAGCTTAGGTAAAACATATAATTTGCATTTATAAATTATTGGTTCGAGTCCAATTATCTCCATTTATAGTTTTTTTAGGGGAATAGCTTAATTTGGTAAAGCTTTGGTTTTCAAAACTAATGTTGTAGGTTCGAGTCCCACTTCTCCTGATTAATTATTTACAAATATAATTAATAAAATTTTTAACAGAACTAAAATCTAATATGTTTATTCTAAATAGTCCTTTAGAACAATTTGAAATCATTAATATTATTCCTATTTATTTTTATAATCTAAATTTAAGTTTTACAAATGCTTCTTTGTTATTAATTTTTGTTATTATTCTTTCGGTTTTTTGATTAAGTTTAAGTTTTTTTAAAGTAAAATTAATTCCAAATTATTGGCAATTGCTTCATGAAGAATTTTATTTTTTGACAAGTAATATTGTTTCAGAGAATTTAAATTTAAAAGGAGAAATTTATTTTCCTTTTATTTTTACTTTACATTTATTTTTACTGTTCAGTAATTTATTGGGTATGATTCCTTACAGTTTTACTATTACTAGTCATATTTCTCTCACTTTCGGATTATCTTTGTCTCTTTTTATAGGAATTAACATTATTGGATTAAAAACCCATGGATTAAATTTTTTCTCACTATTTCTTCCACGTAATGTTCCTCTTATCATAGTACCTCTTTTAATTACCATTGAATTCTTATCGTACTTAATAAAAGTCTTTACCTTGGCTATTCGTTTATTTGCTAATATGACTTCAGGTCATACATTATTGAAAATAATCGCTGGCTTTGCATGAACAATGTTACTTTCAGGTGGTTTATTTTCACTTTTACACTTAATTCCATTATCTTTACTTTTTATTTTAATTGGTTTGGAACTTGCTATTGCAGTTCTTCAAGCTTATGTTTTTACTCTATTAACTTGTATTTACTTAAATGATGTATTAGAATTACATTAAAAAAGCAAAAAAATTAATGCCTCAATTAGATATTTTAATAATTCTCCCTCAAATTTTTTGATTAATTATTTGCTTTACTTTTTTTTATTTTCTTTTAACGTACTATTTCTTACCATTTTTTCTAAAAACAATTAAAGCTCGAATAAATTTTATTAAAGCTAATCAAATGCTAGAAGTACAAATAACTTTTGCAGTGACTAAAAAAAAGCTTGCACTCTTTAAAAATTTAAATAAAACTCTAAATAAAATCCATTTGATTTTATTTGCAAAATTATTTCATTTAAGATTTAATTTTTTAAAAAAGCCAATGAAGCAGAGTTATTTTTTGTTAAATAAAAAAATTTTAAACGCTTCAGCAAATTCAATTTTTTTTTGTAATCCCATTTTATTGAATTCTTTAGAATTTTATCCTTTATTTTTAAACAAAAAAAAATTATAAGAAAATGTATTTATTAGTAATTTTTTTACCTCTATTTAGTTCTATAACTTCAGGATTTTTTGGTCGTTGAATTGGATTTTATGGAAGTAGTTTTATTTCAATAACTTGTTTACTTTCTTCATTTTTTATTTCTTTTTTAACATTTTTTGAAATTAGTTTAAATGGACATATTGTTTATATTGAACTCTTTTCATGAATAGTTTCTGATAATATTAATATTTACTGAAATTTTTTGTTTGATAATTTAACTTCAACTATGCTTCTTATAGTCACGTTTATTTCAACTTTAGTGCATTTATATTCATTTGATTATATGAAATCAGATCCTCATTTTCAAAGGTTTATCTCTTTTTTAGGAATTTTTACTTTTTTTATGTTAGTTCTTGTAACTTCAGGAAATCTTTTACAACTATTTTTAGGTTGAGAAGGTGTTGGTTTAGCTTCATATTTATTAATAAATTTTTGGTTTACTCGTTTATCAGCCAATAAAGCTGCGCTAAAAGCTTTAATTGTAAATAGATTGGGAGATTTAGGAATTTTATTTGCAATTATGCTTTTATTGCAAGTTTTTGAAGGTACTTTAGATTTTAATATCATTTTTTCATTGATTCCATTAGTGAATAATTATGTTATTCAATTATTTTCTCATGATTTTCATTATTTATCACTTGTTACTTTTTTTTTAATAATTGGAGCAGTTGGAAAGTCAGCTCAACTAGGTTTACATACTTGATTACCTGATGCAATGGAAGGCCCTACTCCTGTTTCTGCTTTAATTCATGCAGCAACAATGGTTACTGCAGGAGTTTTTTTAATTATTCGATTTTCTCCTGTAATTGAATTTTCTCCTATAATGTTAAATTTTTTAACTTTAATTGGAGCTTTTACAGCATTTTTTGCTGCATTTACTGGAATATTTCAACATGATATAAAAAAAGTAATTGCTTATTCAACTTGTAGTCAACTTGGTTATATGGTCTTTTGTTGTGGATTATCACATTATAATATTAGCTTATTTCATTTATTTAACCATGCTTTTTTTAAAGCTCTTTTGTTTTTAAGCGCAGGTTCTATAATTCATGCAGTTAATGGTGAACAAGATATGCGACGATTAGGTTCATTGATTTCATTTTTACCAATTACTTATTCATTAATGTTAATTGGCTCATTAGCTTTAACTGGTTTTCCTTTTCTCACTGGTTTTTATTCAAAAGATGTAATTTTGGAAATTTCAAATTTATTTCGTAATCCTAATTTACCTTCAATTTTAGGTATTCTAGCTTGTTGATTAGGTATTCTAGCAGCATTTTTTACTTCATTTTATTCTTTTCGTGTACTTTATTTGACATTTTGAAATGAGATAAATGTGCCTCGTAAATTTACAAAAGTAATTAAAGAATCTTCTTATCTTACAATTTTAGTTTTAAGCGTTTTAGCCATTTGTAGCATATTTGTAGGCTATTTTTTTAAAGAGTTTTTTTTAGGTTTAGGAGTTGACTGTTGAACAAATTCATTGTTTATTTGACCTAGTAATAACTACTTGTTAGAAAGCGAATTTTTAAATGTTAAATATAAATGATTTCCTTTTATTTTTACTTTATTTGGTTTTTGTTTTGCAACTTTTTTAAATTTATCTATTTTAAAATTTACACAAATTTTAAAATATACACAAATTTTTTTTTTTTTAATTAATAAAAAATGATTTTTTGATTTCATTTTTAATAAACTATTTGTCTATCCATTACTTACTTTTGGCTACTCAATTTCATACAAAAATTTAGATCGAGGATTTCTTGAATTAATTGGACCTTATGGATTGAGTTTATTAGTAAAAAAATTTTCAGTTTTTATTAATTTTTTACAAACTGGACAAACAACGCATTATATCTTTTTTACAACTATTTTATTATTTTTTATTTTGAATTGTCTTTCATTATTTGCCTTTGCAAATTCTCATTTAATCATTATTTTTTTCATTACAATATTTTATTTAAGTTAATAAATATTGTTGAGTTCATAGCTTAAAGGTTAGAGCGTACGCGTGTGCCATGTTTGGTTAAAATATATTATTTTGAGTTAACCAATAAATTTAATTTTATTATAAGGGAAGATCTTATATGCAAAATTGTTGTATACAACTAATTTATATTTTATTATCAAAGTTTTATTAAAATAAAGCTTAAATTAGTCAAAAATTAATTTGGAGAAAACAAATAGGAATTCATTGAAAACATTTCCTAACCTAATTGAGAAAATCATTAATTTATTATAATTAAGCGTGCTGATTATTATAATAGTAGAATAAAGTTTTTGTAAAGTGAGTTTCTTGTTAATTTAAATATAAAAAATTGAAAACATGGTTTTATTTGAAAAAGTAATTTTAAAAGTAAATAAGGAAGATTTTTGAAGTAAATATTTTTTTGTAATGAAGAAATTATACTTAAATTATAATAGAATATAAAGCTGTATGATAATTAATTATCGTGTATAGTTTAAAACAACGTTAATTAAATTGATTTAATTAATTTTCGATTGTAACTTGATAAGCGTAAGGTTGATCGTTCAAATCGATCTGAACTCAAAATTAATAAAAAATTTGCTTACAAAATTTTTTAATCTCAAAATGTTTACCTATTTTTTTGATCCGTTACTGATAACTATATTATTACCGTTAATAGGAATTTTTATTTTAATATTTTTTATTTCTGACACTGAAAAAAATATTATCAAAATTTTTTCATTAACAATAACTTCTCTCACTTTTCTTTTTTCATTATTTCTATGAATTAACTTTTTTGAATCTACATATCAATTTCAATTTTTACAAACCTATCGTTTAATATCATTTTTTAACATAAATTACTCTATTGGTATAGATGGAATTTCCTTATTTTTTTTACTTTTATCGACTTTTTTAATAAATTTATGTATTTTGATTAGTTGAGAAAATCCAAAATTTTTTATTAAAGAATATTTTTTATGTTTTCTTTTTTTAGAATTTTGCTTAATTCAAGTATTTTGTGTACTAGATGTGTTACTTTTTTATATTTTTTTTGAAAGTGTTTTAATTCCAATGTTTTTAATCATTGGAATCTGAGGTTCAAGAGCACGAAAAATAAAAGCAGCTTTTCAATTTTTTTTGTATACATTAATAGGTTCTTTTTTTATGTTAGTTGCAATTATTTTTATCTATTCAATAAAAGGTACTACAGATTTATTATCTTTATGATTTACAGATTTTTCATTCACTTTACAGCTAATTTTATGAATCTTATTTTTTTTAGGTTTTGCAGTTAAAATTCCAATGATTCCATTTCATATTTGATTACCCGAAGCGCATGCCGAAGCTCCTACTGCAGGTTCAGTTATTTTAGCAGGAGTTCTTTTAAAACTTGGTGGTTATGGGTTTCTACGTTTTTCTTTACCTCTTTTTCCATTTGCTTGTCTTTATTTTAATCCTTTAATTTTTTTATTTAGTTTGATTGCAATTATTTATGGATCGTTAACCACTTTACGTCAAATTGATTTAAAAAAGATTATTGCGTATTCTTCTATTGCACATATGGGATTTGTTACTCTAGGAATTTTCTCACTAAACATTAATGGAATTGAAGGAAGTATTATTTTAATGTTGAGTCATGGAATAATTTCTAGTGCATTATTTTTTTGTATTGGAATCCTTTATGATCGCCATTCTTCAAGAATTTTAAAATATTTTGGGGGTTTAGTTCAAGTAATGCCTTTGTTTATAATATTTTTAACATTTTTTACATTTGCAAACATTAGCTTTCCAGGAACTAGTAGTTTTATCGGTGAATTACTTGTTTTAATAGGTTTATCAAAAATAAGCTTTACACTTGTAAGCTTTGCATTAATTGGAGTACTTCTTTCGGCTAGTTATGCGATATGACTTTTAAATAGAGTTAGTTTTGGATTACTAAATACATTTTATTTTAATAGTTTTCAAGATATTTCTCGTCGAGAATTTGCTATTATGTTTATCTTAAGCATAATAATTTTATGGTTAGGAATTTATCCAAGTTTAGTATTGCATGAGATTAATTTTTCTACATTAACTCTTTTTAAACAATTATTTTTAAGAAATTAAAAATTATCTTTAATTTATGTTTATTTGATTTTTTCGTTACTCATTTTTTATTTTCTTAAGTTTTAGTTTATTTTTTGATCTTGAATTTTTAGTTTTATTTTTAAATCTTATTTTTATTCACTTTTTTTATGGTTTATTTGCTATTTTGAAAGATTATATTCATCAAGCCGAAATTAAATTCTTTTTGCTTTTTTTAATTCGTTTTATATTTTTTTTGTTTTTAAATATTTATATAGAATTATGATTTTAAATTTTTTTTATCTTAATATATATTCTCTTTTAGCCGAATTTTTTTTAGTTTTAATTGTTTGTTTTGCTATGATTTTTGGTTCGTTCTATAGCAATTCCTATTTTTGACAATTTCCTATTTTGAGCAAAAGTATTCGTTTTTTTGTTTTACAAAGTTTAATTTTTAGTTTTATTTTACTAACAACTACCTCTCCAATATTTTTTACTTATTGAAATGATTTTTTAATAAATGATTCCTTGGCTTTTTATGGAAAATTTTTAATCTTATTTTTTTCCATAATTTGATTTTTAATTTTTCCAAGTATAAAGACAATTTTGAATTTTGAATTTTGAATTTTAATTTTATTAAGCATTATTGCATTATCTTTACTTTTACAAGCTATTGATTTACTTGCAATTTATTTGCTTATTGAGTTCTTAAGTTTAACGTTCTATGTTTTAACTAGTATTAATAGAAATTCAGAATTTTCTACGGAATCTGGTCTAAAATATTTTATTTTAGGTGCTTTTACATCATCGATTCTTTTGTTTGGATTTACATTACTTTATAACTTTACTGGATTAACTAATTTACAAGATCTTTTACTCTTTTTTACAGGTTATTCTTCTACATTAACTTACCCAATTAATTTAGACTTTGGTTTTGTCTTAAGCCTTTTTTGTATTTTAACAGCTTTATTATTTAAGTTAGGAGCTGCTCCATTTCATTTCTGAGTTCCGGATATATATGAAGGAGCTTTAAGTTCTATCACAGCATTTTTTGCTTTATTGCCTAAAATTGCAATTTTAACTTTACTTCTTCGTTTTATTTTTTTAACATTTGGTGGTTACTTATTTACTGAAATTTATTTTTTTTTAATTGTTTGTACGTTTTTATCAAGTTTAATAGGAACAACTGGTGCATTGTTACAAACTAAATGAAAACGTTTTATTGCTTTTAGTTCAATTACACATGTTAGTTTTTTTTTAATAAATTTATGTTCTTTAAATTCTGATAACTTAATTTACTTATTTACTTATTTACTTATTTACTTATTAATGTCCTCTGCTTTTTTTTGCTTTTTTTCAATTTTTTCAAATTTTAAATTTCCAAATAGTTTTACCCCTCGTTTTTTTGATTCTTTGATATTTTTAAATTTTACAAGTCAACCACTTGCAATTATTTTTTCTATTATTTTATTTTCATTTGCAGGAATTCCTCCTTTAGCAGGGTTTTTTGCAAAATTTTTTATCCTTTATTCTGCAATTTCTTCGTTTTTTTACTTTTTAGTATTAAGCCTTTTGTTATTAAATTGTATTTCATGTTTTTATTATATTAATTTAATTAAAAAGAATTATTTTAATTCAATTGATCAAATTTATCTACCTATTGTTAATATACCAGCTAGATCAGAAACTTTGATTATTTTAAATGTGTTGGTATGTTGGCTCTTATTTCTTTTTTTCGATTTTGACATTTTTTTTTTGTTTTCAAATTTGTTGCGAAGTGCGCTTTTAAATTAAAAATTTTATTTAGTAAATGTTTTATATCCTTTTAAAAATTTTTTCTTTAATATTACCTTTATTGATAGCAATAGCTTATATGACACTTGCAGAAAGAAAAATCATGGGTGCAATTCAGAGGCGTAAAGGTCCTGATATTGTGGGAATTTTTGGTTTATTACAACCATTAGCCGATGGTTTAAAACTATTTATAAAAGAAACAATTCTGCCTTCAAGTGCAAATTCAAAAATTTTTATTTTAGCACCAATTCTCACATTTTTATTTGCTTTATTATCTTGATGTGTAATTCCTTTTGATGAAGGTTTTGTTTTTGCTGATTTGAATATTGGTGTTTTATATATTTTAGCGATTTCTTCATTAGGTGTTTATGGAATTATCATAGCAGGTTGGTCCAGTAACTCAAAATTTGCATTTTTGGGTGCATTACGTTCAACTGCACAAATGATTTCTTATGAAGTTTCTATTGGGTTAATTATAATAAATGTTTTATTATGCACAGGTTCTCTCAATTTTTCTGAAATTGTTTTAGCTCAACAACATATTTGATTTATAATTCCTCTTTTTCCAGTGGGATTAATGTTTTATATTTCAATTCTGGCAGAAACAAATAGAGCACCATTTGATTTACCAGAAGCAGAAGCAGAGTTGGTAGCTGGTTATAATGTAGAATATTCAGCGATGGGATTTGCGTTATTCTTTCTAGGTGAATATGCCAATATGATTTTAATGTGTGGATTAACTGTTATTTTTTTTTTTGGAGGTTGGTTACCTATTTTACCTATTGCTTTTTTATTTTGAATTCCTGGATCAATTTGATTTGGGATAAAACTTACAAGTTTACTGTTCGGATTTATTTGAGTACGTTCTTCATTTCCTCGTTATCGATATGATCAATTAATGCGTCTAGGTTGAAAAATTTTTTTACCATTATCATTAAGTTATATATTTGTGATTAGTAGTACCTTATTAACTTTTGATTGATTAATTTAATCTTTTTAAAAACCAAAATTTTTTTATGAATCTTATTTTTTATGAATATTTCTCTGTTTTTCTATTTTTTTGTTTCTCTGTTTTTCTATCACTTTTAATTTTTTTCCTTTCTTATTTACTTGTTTTCCAAAAAGCTGATCAAGAAAAATTAAGTGCTTACGAATGTGGATTTAATCCTTTTGAAGATGCAAGAATAACATTTGATATTCGTTTTTATCTAGTTGCAATCTTATTCTTAATTTTTGATTTAGAAATCAGTTTTCTTTTTCCTTGAGTTATTTCATTAAGAACAATAGGTTTTTTTGGATTTGCAATCATGGTTTTTTTTTTATTAATTTTAACTTTAGGATTTGTTTATGAATGATTCAAAGGTGCTTTAGAATGAGAATAGAGAATTTCATTTATTAACAAAATTATTAAATCATTAAATTGCCTGAAACCATTAAGAATTCAAATGCAAAATTTAATTATTGATAATACTGTATAAATTTTTTATGGGAAGGTCATTTTGTTAATAAAAAAATAAAATTTTTAAAAAAAATTTGATGAAGTTTTATTTTTTATTAATTTTTTTTACTCAAAATAATATATTTTTAACCTTAACAAATTTTAAAGGAGAAGTATTAATATGAAAATCACTAGGTAGGTTAAAAATTAAAGGATTAAAAAAAGTAACAAATTCTTTAATAAAAAATTTTATTTTTTCAAATTTAAATGAAATAAAAACCCAAAAAGATTTGAAACTTCATGTCAAGTTAAAGGGTTATAACAAATCAAAGAAACTTTTCATTCGATTTTTATTAATTTTTTTACAAGAAACAGTTAGTTCATTTACAGATATATCGAATGAACCAACAAATGGCTGCAAATTGAAAAAAAAGCGACGTTTATAAATTTTTTATAGGCGAGGTAGTTTAACGGTAGAACATTAGAATCATAATCTAATAGTTATAGGTTCGAATCCTATTCTCGTTATTTTGATCTATAATAAGCATAATTGGCTAGAAAGCAAAATGGCATTGCAAAAAGATTGCAAATCTTTTTCTAATTGGTTCGAGTCCAATTCTAGCTTGAATTTACAAAATGAATTGAGAGGTTATTAACAAAATATAAATAGCATATAACAAATTATGAATATTACTTTGCAAAGTGCAAAAATGATTGGTGCAGGATTAGCAACTATTGGATTAACTGGTGTAGGTGCTGGTGTAGGAATTGTGTTTGGTTCACTAGTAATTGCTTATGCAAGAAATCCATCTTTAAAACAACAACTATTTGGTTACACAATTTTAGGTTTTGCTTTAACTGAGGCAGTAGCTTTATTTGCTTTAATGATGGCTTTTTTAATTTTATTTACTTAAAAATTTTTATTAATCTCGGTTTTATTAGAGTATAATGTAATTTGGTTAACATATTTACTTTGGGAGTAAAAAAGCGCAGGTTCGAATCCTGCTACTCTAAAAATTGATAGATGAATGACTGAGTGGTTGAAAGTATCAATTTTGAAAATTGAAATAAGAAATTCTTATCATAGGTTCGAATCCTATTTCATCTAAATCTTATTGCCTAAAGTTAAATAATGACAAAGAAACTTAAGTTTTCTCACATAAATATGAATTGTCTGGATAGCTCAGTTAGGCAAGAGCATAAGGTTGAAAACCTTTGTGTCATAGGTTCGAGTCCTATTCTAGACAGAATAAATAAAAGATGTTATTTTTTAAAGATAGATATTTACTTAAACCATTTTCTCCACATTTAACAATTTATAGTATTCAATTTTCCTCTATTTTTTCGATATTACATCGTTTAGCTGCATTAACTCTATTAATTTTTATTTTTTTAACAAGTATTTTTTATTTTTTTAATTTAAATATATTCTTTTATGATATTTTAATTTTAAATAAGATTATTTTTATTTTATTCAATTTTCTAAAATTCTTTGTAATTCAGTTAGGTTTTTTTCATGTAATTAATGGGTTTAAAATTATTTTTTGAAAATTTACATACTTGCAAAATTTTTTATATTTATCTTATTGTAATCAATTAATCTGTATTTTTTTTTTATTTTCTATAATACTAAATTAAAAAATTCATAAAACTTAATTATGTTTTTACAAAAAATTGAAAAATTTTTATTCGATGAGTCTTATTATATAACTTCACAATTTTTTTATGTGAGAATTTATCGTTGAAATCCTTATTTAAGTTTGAAACCTTGATTTAACATTTTTCCTTTAAAAATTAATGATGCAAAGCAGTTAATGGTATTAGATTTATTATTTTATATAAAAAATAGCTATGATTCATCAATAACTTTTCGTCGTTCTTGTCGCGAAGGTATTTGTGGAAGTTGTTCAATGAACATTAATGGTGTAAATTCTTTAGCTTGTCTAAATAAGTTTGATTCAAGAAATTCACAATTTTTAACAATTTATCCTTTACCGCATATGTTAATTTTAAAAGATTTAGTTTGTGATTTAACAAATTTTTATAATCAATATCGTCTAATTAAACCATGACTTATTCAAAAAAAAGTCGATAAAAGTAAAAAAAATTTGATTAATAAGGTAAAAACAAAAGAAAATTTCCAATCTCGGGTTGATCGTTTTACACTAGATGGAATATATGAATGTATTTTGTGTGCTTGTTGTTCAGCAAGTTGTCCTAGTTATTGATGAAATTATGATAAGTATTTAGGCCCAGCGATTCTTCTTCAAACATATAAATGAATTATTGATTCACGTGATCACGAACAAATTAATCGTATACATTTTTTAAATAATTCAATACGAGTTACAAAATGTCATGGTATTTCAAATTGTACAAAAGTATGTCCTAAAAATTTGAATCCAGCTCAAATCATAAACTTTTTAAAGTATTTTTCTCAAATTTAAAAATATTTCGAGTGGCGAAGGGAGCTAGGATGGTTTAGCTTTAGTTTGTGATTCTAAGATTCATGGGTTCAAATCCCATTCTTCGCCCATATAAAACTTCTTTAAAATTTTATGTTTTTTGAAAATTTTATGTTTTTTTTATTTTACTCTTTTATTACTGTATCTGCTTTATTAGTTATTTCCTCAGAAAATTCTGTTTATTCAGTTTTATTTTTAATTTTAACTTTTTTTAATGTAGTGTTTTTATTACTTTTTTTAGGAGCCGAGTTTTTAGCATTTTTACTACTTATTGTTTATATTGGCGCAGTAGCAGTATTATTTTTATTTGTTGTTATGATGATAAATATTAAAATGATTCCTAATATAAAAAATTCTTTTTTATTGTATTATTTACCTTTAGCAACAATAAGCATTATTTTTTTAGTAGATTTTTTCTGAAGTTTTTTTATATTTTTTGATAGTTTAAAAGAATTAGATTTACAGCTACAATTTATTAATTGAATTTTGCAGCTTTCTGGAACTAGTAATATTGAATCGATTGGAACTGTTTTATACACAAATTATTCTTTTCTTTTTATAATTGCAAGTTTTATTCTTTTAATAGCTATGATTGGAGTAATTGTTTTAACAATTCATCAAAAAACGCTTTTTTTGTTAAAAAAACAAAACATTAATTATCAAAACACTCGCAAATCAAAACAAATTATAAAATTTATTCAAATTAGAAATTAATTATGAAGATGTATTTTATTTAAGTAATAAAGCAGGTATGATGAAATTGGTAAACATATTAGATTTAGATTCTAAGTACACTAAGCAGTTTAATGAGGGTTCGAGTCCCTCTACCTGTAAAAGAGGTTTAGTACATAATATATTTTTATTTTATAAATAAAAATATATTATGTACTAAACCTCTTTTACAGGTAGAGGGACTCGAACCCTCATTAAACTGCTTAGTGTACTTATTCTATTCATTTCAAATAAAAAAGAAGGAGAATAGGATTCGAACCTATGAATTTAATAATTTCATAAAATAGATTTACAGTCTATTGCTTTCAACCACTCAGCCACCTCCTCTTCTTTTGAAAAATTTGATAATTTTCTAATCTTGTTTTTTTAATAATATTGTTTCGATCTTTCCTAAAACTGGAATTATTAATAAAAAATATAAAAAATAATAAAAACTTAAAATTTGACCAATTAAAATGTAAGGATCTTCAACAGGCATTCCACCAATTCAACCAAGCAATAAACAACAACTTATAAAACTTCAATAAAAAAATTTAAATAAGGGTCGAAATCGTGAACTTCTAATTTCAGTACTATGTAATCAGGGTAAACCAATTAAAATTAAAATTGATAATAACATTGCAATAACCCCTCCTAATTTATGAGGGATACTTCTTAAAATAGCATAAAAAGGTAAAAAATATCATTCAGGAACAATATGAATTGGTGTCACCATTGGATTTGCTTCAATATAATTATCTGAATGTCCTAAAACATTAGGAAAGAAAAACAAGAAAAAGAAAAAGAAAAAGAAAAAGAAAGAAAGTCCAAAAAAATCTTTAAGCACAAAATAAGGAAATAAATTAATCTTATCACATAATGAATCAATTCCTAAAGGATTACCAGATCCTTCTTGATGTAACAAAGCAATATGAATTAATGCTAATGCAACAATTAAAAAAGGTAATAGATAGTGTAAGCTAAAAAATCTATTTAATGTTGCATTGTCAACAGAAAATCCTCCTCAAAGCCAAAAGACTATAGAATTTCCAATTTTAGGAATTGCGGAAACCAAATTTGTAATCACGGTAGCACCTCATAAACTCATTTGTCCCCATGGCAATACATAACCAATAAATGCTGTTATAATCATGATCAATAAAATCACAATTCCAGTAACTCAAACTCATTGTTTAGGTTTTGTATAAGAACCAAAATAAAGCCCACGAAAAATATGAAAATAAACAACAATAAAAAACATAGATGCACCATTAGCATGCAAATATCGAATTAATCAACCAAAATTTACATCTCGCATTATATGTTCAACACTAATAAAAGCAAAGTTAATATGAGGGGTATAATGCATTGCTAAAAAAATTCCAGTAATCAATTGAATAATTAAACATATTAACGAAAGAAAACCAAAATTTCATGCATAATGTAAATTAATTGGAGTTGGATAGGAAATTGCATGATCGTTAATTAAATTAACAATTGGGAATTTTATAATTCTCATGATAAGATAAAAAAATTTAATATTAACTAAAATACTCACTATTGGACTCGAACCAATAACTTTGAATAAGAATGAATTTTAAATCCATCGTGTTTACCTATTTTTCACCAAGTGAGTAATTAAACTATAAAAGAACTTCTAACGTAAAAGGATTCGAACCTTTAAATTGATAACTTCAAAAGTTAAGGCCTTACCAATTTGGCGATACGCTAAATAATTTATCTTTAATAAAAAAGCGAATAAGGAGAATTGAACTCCTAACATTAGTGTGGAAAACTAAAGATTTACCAATTAATCTATATTCGCAAATGATTTTAAATTTTTTTTATTAAAGATAAATTATTTATTAAATTAAGAGTCTTAAAACGTTTAATTTGCAAATCTGAAGCATAAAAATTTAACAATAAATTTATTGTACTTATTTTTTTCAATAAGAGTAAAACTATTAATTTAAAATATGCTTTTTCTAATTGATTTAAATAAACTAGCTTATTTAAAAAATTAATTTTCTCTTTTACAGATAAATAAATTACAAATTGAGTCATAAAACTTGTTGAAAATTGTAAATAATATTTCTTTAATAGATTAAAATTTGTTTCTAAATAAACTAGCTTATTATTTAATTGTTTTTGTTCAGCTAATTTATTGGAAATTAAATTAATTGAAGTTAACAATGAATTTTTAATAATTAAAACTTTTTCTTCAAAACGTAAGTTAAGCATTGAGCCTAATTGTTCATAAATAACAAAACAAAAACTTATAAAACTTATTAAAATTAAAAATTCTTCATTAAATAAAAAAAACTTATTTGTAATGATTAAAACAAATAAAATAATAAAACTGAATAAAAATTTCATAAATTTTTAAATTTTTTATGTACCTCCCCATCAATAAATCGAAACAAATAAAAAAAGTCAAACAACATCAACAAAATGTCAGTATCAAGCTGCAGATTCAAAACCAAAATGATGTTGTTGAGTTAACTGAAAATTGAAAAATCGTAATAAACAAATAATTAATGAAATAGTTCCTATTAAAACATGAAATCCATGAAAACCTGTAGCTAAATAAAAAGTACAACCATAAATTCCATCAGATAAACGAAAATCTGCCAGTTTATATTCATATGCTTGTAATAATGAAAAAATAATTGCCAGAACAATTGTTAAAGCTAAACTTAAAATAACTTGCTTTCGAAAATTAGAAATTAATGCATGATGGCATCAAGTTACTGTACAACCAGATAATAATAAAATTAATGTATTTAATAATGGAATTTGTCAAGGATTCAAAACATAAACACCTTTTGGTGGTCAAATTGAACCTATTTCAATAGAAGGAGAAATACTATTATGAAAAAAAGCTCAAAAAAAAGCAATAAAAAAAAAAACCTCTGAAACAATAAATAATAGAATTCCATAACGTAATCCTTGTTGCACTAGTCCTGTATGATGTCCTTCAAAACTGGATTCACGTGAAACATCACGTCATCAAACAAACATTATTAAAAACAAAAAAAGAAAACTTGAAAATAATAAAAACTTTCCATAATTTAACAAATGAAAATATAAAACTGCACTAAGAGTGCATGAAAAAGCAGCAATTGCTGCAAAAAAAGGTCAAGGACTTGGATCAACAAGATGAAACGGATGTTTTTGATAAGATCTTTGAATAAAAAAAAGCATATATAAGATTTAGTGAATTTTTTAATTTAAAAGAGTTTTTTTAAAATTATAGAAATTAATTTTTTTAAATTATTAAAAAAGTGTAAAGACGACTGATTTATTAAGATTAAAACAAATAAAACAAATAAAATACTTTTTAGAAAAAAGGGAAATTTCATTTAGAATTAAGTATCAAATTTATTGGCTAGTCAAACAATATAATTTTTTAATTTCGTAGCTTCAATAACAATAGGCATGAATCCATGATTTATTCCACAAATTTCACTGCATTGTCCATAATATAAACCCTCTCTTTTAATAAATAATGATGCTTGATTTAAACGACCTGGAATAGCATCACATTTTATTCCTAATGAAGGAATCGCTCAACTATGTAAAACGTCTGCAGCTGATACAATAATTCGAACATGGGTTTGAATTGGAATAACCATACGATTATCTACTTCTAGTAATCTTAATTGTCCTTTAAGTAAATCTTCTTCTGGAATCATATAACTATCAAAGTTAATTGATTCATAATTTTCGTTAATATAATCTGAATATTCATAACTTCAATATCATTGATGCCCTAGTGCTTTTATTGTAATTGTTGGTGCAACAATTTCATCCATTGCATAAAGCAAAGAAAAAGAGGGAATTGCTATGATTAGTAAAATTAAAGCAGGAGTGGTTGTTCAGATAATTTCAATTAAAACTCCATGTGTTAATTTTGATGAAATTTTGTTTTGTGAATTATCAAACAACCACAATATTCGTATTAACATTCAAGTAACAAAAATTGAAATTACACAAATAAAAAACATTAAATCATGATGTAAATTAATAATTCCTTCCATAATAGGCGTAGCGGGATCTTGAAAACCTAATTGTCAAAATTCTGGAGAATCACACAAACTGCTATTTACTAAAAAATTTATCGAAGTAAAACTTATAATTACTAAAAATAATAAAAATTTCATAAAAATATAATTATTTTTTATTTTGAATTGTTTCTACAATTAAAGGCGTTTCATTAAAAGTATGATAAGATGGTGGAGAAGTAATTACTCATTCTAAACTTGAAGCTCCAGATGTTTTTTCTAATTCTGAAATTTTTCAAGGTTGACTATCACAAATATTTTTGGATGAAATTGCTTCAAAAACTAAATAAAAAAAGAAAAGTGTACTGAGCAAAGCAACATATGATCCAAAGGAAGAAATGATGTTTCATCCAAAATATGCATCTGGGTAATCTGGAATTCTTCTAGGCATACCTGCTAAACCTAAAAAATGCATTGGCATAAAAGTTAAATTTACTCCAATAAAAGTTGATCAAAAATGTATTTTACCCAGAATTTCTGAATACTGAACCCCTGTTATTTTTCCAAATCAATAATAAACTCCTCCAAAAATAGCAAAAACTGCTCCCATAGATAATACATAATGGAAATGTGCAACTACATAATAGGTATCATGTAGACTTATATCAAGTCCTGAATTTGCTAAAACAATACCCGTTAAACCTCCAATTGTAAATAGAAAAATAAAACCAATAGCAAAAAGCATTGGTGTTTTAAAAATTAGTGAACCTTCTCACATTGTAGCAATTCAACTAAAAATCTTAATACCAGTTGGTACAGCAATAATCATTGTTGCGGCTGTAAAATAGGCACGAGTATCTACATCTAAACCTACTGTATACATATGATGTGCTCAAACAATAAATCCTAAAATTCCAATTGACATCATTGCATAAACCATACCAATATAACCGAAAATTGGTTTATTTGAAAAAGTGGAGACAATATGACTAATCATTCCAAACCCAGGTAAAATAAGAATATAAACTTCAGGATGACCAAAAAACCAAAATAAATGTTGATATAAAATCGGATCTCCACCACCTGAAGGATCAAAAAAAGAAGTATTAAAATTTCGGTCGGTTAGTAACATGGTAATTGCTCCAGCTAATACAGGCACTGCAAGAAGTAATAAAAACGCAGTAATAAAAATTGATCATACAAATAAAGGGATTCGATAAAAAGTTTGACCAGGGTTTCGCATATTCATAATAGTAGAAATAAAATTTATTGCTCCCAAGATAGAAGATGCTCCTGATAAATGTAAACTAAAAATTGCTAGATCAACTGAAGCTCCAGAATGACTTTGAATTGAACTTAACGGAGGATACACTGTTCATCCCGTACCAGTACCAAGTTCAACAATAGCAGAAAGTAGTAATAAACATAAAGATGGAGGTAATAATCAAAAAGAAATATTATTTAGTCGTGGAAATGCCATATCTGGACTTCCAATCATTATAGGAACAAATCAATTTCCAAAACCACCAATCATAACAGGCATAACCATAAAAAAAATCATTAAAAAAGCGTGTGCTGTAATTAGTACATTATAAATCTGATGATTTCCTAATAATAAATTGTTTCCTGGCTGTGCTAATTCCATTCGAATTAATATTGACATACAACCTCCCAAAACTCCAGCAAAAGCACCAAATATCAAATATAAAGTTCCAATGTCTTTATGATTTGTTGAAAAAACTCAACGTGAAATTATTTTTAAATTAATTGTCATTTTTGTATTTAATAATATAAAATTATAAATTTTTTATGTACCGAGAGAGACGGGACTCGAACCCGCAACTTTTAATGCGACAGACTAATACTCAAACCATTGAATTTCTCTCCCTTAGCTTCTAATTTTTAATAAACTATTTTAAAGCTCAAAAATTTTATTTTATTTAATTGTTTTTGTAGTTCCATTGCTTTTATTAATGGAATTGTTTTTAATTCAAATAAAATGAATCCTTTTTTATAATATCCAAAAAAATAATGTATTTCTCCTTTACCCTTTCCCATACCGGACTCTAAAGGAAGCTTAGTTGCAGAGTAAAAACTATTTAAAGCAAAAAAGATTTTAGTTTTTGTTAATTTAATTTTTTTTAAAATCTTAAGAATTTTTAATTTTAATAAAACTTCTTGAGACTCTTTAAGGCAAGTTGCATTCTTAATTTTAAATCCCATATTTCCAAATTTTAAAATATGCTTTTTAAAACTTAGAGTATTTTTAAATTTGAAGTGATACTTTTTTCGAGAGAAAATGGTCTTTTTCATGAAATTTATTGAAAATTTACAATTTTAATGAATGAAAAACTCAAATTTTTAAATTACTGGTTCCTAATTTTGTATAAAAAAAATGATTGAGATAATTAATTGAAATGTTTAGGGTAGTTGAATTGGTTTTACCATTCGTAATAAACAATCGACTTGCCATTTCATTTTTTGTAGATTCATAACGTCCTTTTAATTGAATTTTAAATCCAGTAACTACATTTTTTTTAAACCCATTTTTTGAAATTGTTAAAATTGGTTGAAATTTATTTTTTTTTAGCATTAAAATCAGTAGATTAAAGATTTTTTTAGGTGAACAAACTTTATTTCGCATTAAATACAAAATATAACTTTTTAAAAAGTCAGAAGAAAAATACTGACTTTTTTCCAAATAAAAGTAAACTTGTAAAGAAATTTGAGAATTAATATTTAAATTTCAAAGTAAAAATAAGAATCGAAAAAAACTAAGTAAAGATTTAATATTAATGAAAGTTGTTGAAAAAATCAAAATTACTTGATTTGTAAAAATAAAATATTGGGATTTTGTAATAAAATAATGTGTATGCAATTTCAATAATTTGTAAAAAATTTTGGTTAATAAAAAAAATATAAAAAAATCATTTTTAGAAAGAAAAGAAAATTTCCCAAAATATTGAAATTGAGTGGGTCATAAAGCTGTTAAAGCTAAACATTTACCAGATAAGTTTTTTTTTTTTGACATTTTTTTTTTGATTAAGTTAATTAAAAATCTTTTGACTAATTCGTATCTATAATCATTTTATTACTAAAGCTAAAAATTAGATCGATCTATCTTTTTTTCGAAAAGATTGTTCAAAAAAATTGAAAAGCTATTTTTATACTATTGATTCTTTCAGTATTTAAATTAAACTAACGTAGCTATCTGACAATAAAATAATATATTTTAATCAATCCACCAGTGGTTAATATATTTTGGTCCTCTCGTACTAAAAATACTCTTTTTATTTTTTTAATTTACAATAGATAGGGACCGAACTGTCTCACGACGTTCTGAACCCAACTCACGTACCTTTTTAACTAGCGAACAACTAGACCCTTGAAATTAATTGCAACTTCAGGATAAGATGAGTCGACATCGAGGTATCAAACCATGATTTCAATATGGACTTTAAATCATGATGAATCTGTTATCCCTAGAGTTCCTTTTAGCTGTTGAACGAATTTAATTCCACACTTAAATACGGGTCACTATAACTGACTTTCGTCCTAATTCAATTTATTAATTTTATTATCAAGCAAAATAAAACTATTATATATATATTTCACCTTTGCACACCTCCGTTACTTTTTAGGAGGTACTCTTCCCAAGTAAACTTTCTTTTTTACACTTTCTTTAAAAGAATTAAATTAGTTAAAAATATTGCAAAAATGGTATTTCAAAATGTTATTTACTCCCATTTATACTATTTAAGCAATTTTTATTCACAATGTAAAATAAAAGTAAAGGATCTAGGGTCTTTCCGTCTTATTGTAAAAAATTCACATTTTCATGAATATTGTAATTTCACTGAATTTATATTAGAGACAGTAAAGCAATCGTTAAGCCATTCATGCAGGACGGAATTTACCCGCCAAGGAATTTCGCTACCTGAGGATTCTTATAGTTAGAACCGCCGTTTACTTAAACTTATTATTAAGTACACATTAACTCTTTATATTTCATTTTTAAGCACTGGGCAGGCCTCAAACTCTATACATCTTTTTGAAATTAGCAGAGTTCTGTGGTTTTGATAACCAGTCGTTGCTTTTTTGTTTATGTTATCTGCAACAATCATTAAAATTTAGCAGACATCCCTTTTAGCTAACATACGGAATTAATTTGCCAAGTTCCTTTAATATAATTCTTTCACTCATATAATAAAAACCTGTGTCGGATTTAGTACGGTTTATTTTAATTGGTTTTTTCTCGAGAAATATCATTAATTCTTAATTTATTTTTAATAGTTTTTTTAAGCAGATAATTAATTTCTGTTTGTTAACTTAATAACTACTACAATTAGTAAAATTATTAATAATTTTTTTCTATCAAAGTAACTATTTAGTAAATTTTTAAGAACCGACTCACTCAATGAATTTTAAAGTACATTGAAAACCTATTTTTTTATGATTATGATTTTTACATAATTTTCGTTACTCATATCAGCATTAGCGTTTTTGTATTCATTAAATTTGATTACTCTTTTACTATACTAATAACAAAACGTTTCACTACCATATATTATTAAAAACATATTCGCTGTTTCGGTTTATACTTTTTTATCTAAAATTTTTAGTTTTATAAAAAAAAATAATGAGCTAAAACGCTTTCTCAAATAAAAGACTGCTTCTAAGTCTATTTTAAATATTTAAATTTTTTAAAACCTTTTTATTTTGTATAATTTAATACCTTATCAAACGATCTGGATTGTTTTCCTTTTGTCATAAAACCTTCTCGCTTTATGACTGACTATTAACATTATATTAGAATTATTAATTTTAAAGTTAAAAATTTTTTCAAATTTTTTACTTTACACTAATAAATTGTTTATATATTAATGCTGTACTAAAATACATTTCGTGAAAAACCGGCTATAACCAAGTTTGATTAGCCTTTCACTCCTAATTACAAATTTTCTTTACATTTTGCTACATGTAAAAGTTCAGTCCTTAATTAATTATTACATTAAAAGCAACTTATTCATAATTAGATCACTTGGTTTCAGGTCTAATAATTATAACTGTTAAATTTTTTTAATAATAATTATTTTTGCTATAACTTTTAACTTACTGATTCGTTCTGCAAAAAGCATCTTGTTGTATATTTTTACTTCAAGTAATTAGTCAGACATTCAAATTTTTTCAAATTTTTTCAAATTTTTTCAAATTTTTCTTCACAGTACTCTTTTACTATCGATTAAATTGTATTTTTAAGTTTAGAAGGTGGTCCTCCTTTGTTCTTGTGAATAACTCACTTTACTTTATTTAGCATTAATAAATTTTTTTACAGGACTAAAACCTTTTATTGTAAATAAATCTTAAAAAAATTTTAATACTTTGTACTTCTTTTTATGTTCACTCACCGTTACTTATATTCTTTCGGTTGATTTTTTTAACTGTTACTAAGATGTTTCATTTCACAATAATTAAAAAATTTTATTTTTTAATTAGGAAACTTATAAGTCACAAGTCTAAACCTCATTATAATTTTCGAAACGTCTCGTCCTTAATTTATACAATTTACCAATTTTTACTTCAAATGCCTTTATATAGAACAATTAATTCCTTAATCAAAATAAACTAACCTTTTAGTAAATTCATAAATTCAATCGTAATATTATGTCGTACACGATAATAAACAACTAAAATCGCAAGTCCTATCGATGACTCAGCAGCAGCAACAGTCAAAATTAACAATGAAAATATTTGTCCAGTTATATCATCTAAATAAAAAGAAAAATAAATTAAATTAAAACTGATTGAAATAAAAAGCATTTCTAAGGCCATAAGCATAACTAAAATATTTTTTTGATTTAAAAACATTCCAAGTAAACTAATAAAAAAAAGTGTCAAAAAGACACTGAAACTGTTCAAAAACATTACAAAAGTTTTTTTATTTTTTGAAATAGTAGTAGTAATTATATTTTTATATTCCAGCCACAGGTTCCCCTACGGCTACCTTGTTACGACTTCACTCTAGTCCTTATTTTACTCTAAAAAATATTTAAACTATTTTTTTTAAGTAAAATTGATTTCCATAGTGTGACGGGCGGTATGTACAAAATTCAAGAACAAATTCACCGTAACATTCTTATAAACGATTACTAGCAATTCCAACTTCATGCCTTCAAGTTTCAGAAAACAATTTGCTTTATTCTCATTTAATTTTACAAAATGGCTTTTTTATATTTATATTGTAAAGAATATTGTAGCACATGAAAGTAGCCCAATTTATAAGGGTCATGAAGACTTGTCATCGTTTTCATTTTAATAAGATGTCCTTATTAAACTATGTAAATATTATTATAACATATAAAAGTTTCGTCCGTTTATTGGAATAAACCAAACACTGCAAAGCACGGACTGACGACAGCCATGCAACACCTGAATAACAAAAATTGGTAAGGTTCCGCGCGTATTATCGATTTAAACCACATGCTCCACTGCTTGTTTGAATTCCCGTCAATTCCTTTGAGTTTTAAACTTGCGATCGTAGTTCCCAGGCGAAATGCTTTACGTTAATTTTAATTATTCTAATCTAAATAATAGCATTCATAGTTCAGGGTATAGACTACAGGGGTATCTAATCCCTTTTGCTCCCTATACTTTAATTAAAAAGTGTCAGTTTTAAAATAGATTTTTGCATTCACTTTTAGAATTCTTTTAAATATTAACACATTTTACTGTTACACTTAAAATTCTAAAATCTTTTTTTTAAACTCAAGTAAATTTGTTTAACAATTATTTATAAAATAAATTTTTATATTTGAATTAAAAAAATTTTATTAATTTACAACCTAATAATTCTTTACGCCCAATAAATTTGAATAACACTTGCCCTTCTCGTTTTACCGCGGCTGCTGGCACGAAATTAGCCAGGACTAAAATATTGAAAAGCACAATTCTTTCAATATCTAATGTTTTACAATAAAAAATCTTCTTCACATAATTGGTTTAACTGGATCAAGATTACTCTCATTGTCCAATATTCTTCACTGCTGCCTAAATTTAGTATGAACCATTTTTCAATTCCATTGTGGTTGATCATCCTCAAAGATCAACTAGAGATTATTAGCTAATTTAAAAATTTGAGTTAATTATTACTTAATCTCGTATAAACTATTTTTTTGCAAAATTATTTTTATATATTACTCACCCGTACGCTATTAAAAACTTAATAACTTGCATGTGTAAGATCAACCAAAAGCATTCATTCGGAGCCAGGATCAAACTCTTTTTATT